GTATAAGAACTAGTAGTAATGGCAGCGATTTCAATATGAGAGAAAATTCTAACGATTCTGATATAAATAAAAAATACAGACATTTATGGGTTCAATGCGAAAATTGTTATGGATTAAATTATAAAAAATTTTTTAGGTCAAAAATGAATATTTGTGAACAGTGTGGATATCATTTGAAAATGAGTAGTTCAGATAGAATCGAAGTTTCGATTGATCCGGATACTTGGGATCCTATGGATGAAGATATGGTCTCTATAGACCCCATAGAATTTCATTCAGAGGAGGAACCATATAGAGATCGTATTGATTCTTATCAAAGAAAGACAGGTTTAACTGAAGCTATTCAAACAGGCATAGGTCAACTAAATGGTATTCCTATAGCAATTGGGGTTATGGATTTTCAGTTTATGGGAGGTAGTATGGGATCCGTAGTAGGCGAGAAAATCACCCGTTTGATCGAGTATGCTACTAATGAATCTCTACCTGTCATTATTGTGTGTGCTTCTGGGGGAGCGCGCATGCAAGAAGGAAGTTTGAGCTTGATGCAAATGGCTAAAATATCTTCTGTTTCATATGATTATCAATCAAATAAAAAGTTATTCTATGTATCAATTCTTACATCTCCTACAACTGGTGGAGTGACAGCAAGTTTTGGTATGTTGGGAGATGTCATTATTGCTGAACCTAATGCCTACATTGCATTTGCGGGTAAAAGAGTAATTGAACAAACATTGAATAAGACAGTGCCTGATGGTTTACAATCAGCTGAATATTTATTCCATAAGGGCTTATTCGATCCAATTGTACCACGTAATCCTTTAAAAGGCGTTCTGAGTGAGTTATTTCAACTTCACGGTTTCCTTCCTTTGAATCAAAATAAAAAAGAAAATTAAAATAGAGCACTAGACCCAGTTATTTGTAGCTAACAAGTCTTTCGTTCATCGTAATCAAAAAAACTAAGAAAAATGGTGATTTCTTTGGTAACATAAGTTCCATTTGTGGGAAGAGTCAGAAGGTGGAATTACTTTTTCTTTTTCCCTCTAGATCCATTTTTATCTTACTTCTATTCATGATTAGTATCAATCATTCTATCAACAGGATAAAAGGGTGCATTTTTTTCTTCCTGAGCAATTGAATTGGGAAAAAGAAAAATACAAATTTTCTCTCACTTTCTTAGGTATTAATACATTCTTAGGTAGCAATACAGACAATAATAAAAAATAGAAAATATAGAAATAAAATAGAAAAATATAGAAAGAAGAAATATAGAATAGAAATGATTTCTATATCTACCGAGAACCCCATTTTTACTATGAATCCCTGTTTGTTGGATCAGGTTAGTTAGAGTCGTGAACTGATAAGAAACTCTTTTATATTCGTGTAAAAAGTAACTTAATTTAGTTTTATATTAGATCCCTTGCACTTATTAACTAGTTATTGTTATTTATAATAGATATAGTTATCATAAGACCTCTTTATAAGAGGTACAAATATTAAATCGAGGTACCCATTCTATGACAGATCTTAACTTCCCCTCTATTTTTGTGCCCTTAGTAGGCCTAGTATTTCCGGCAATTGCAATGGCTTCATTATCTCTTTATGTCCAAAAAAATAAGATTGTCTAGATACGATGGGAACAAATCTTATCAATTTATTTGAACACTGGCTAGATTATAATACAGATATTTATTTAGTGTAATATGGTACGATATGTGGCTCTTTCTGAACACAAATGTTGTTATCCACGTAGATAGATTATATCTGCTGCAAGTTAATGTATTTGACTAATTACTACTAATGCTTCGCATCAGAATAGTGCTAGTTGATGAGAGTTACTTCAGCATCAAGAAAAGTAAAGTCAAATTCCATTTGGATTATTTTATTCTCTCAATTCCAATCGAATACAACTGGATCTAGTATAGTATGAACTGGCGATCAGAACATATATGGATAGAACTTATAACGGGGTCTCGAAAAACAAGTAATTTTTGCTGGGCCTGTATCCTTTTTTTAGGTTCACTAGGATTCTTAGTGGTTGGAACTTCCAGTTATCTTGGTAGGAATCTGATATCTGTATTTCCATCTCAGCAAATCATTTTTTTTCCACAAGGTATTGTCATGTCTTTCTATGGGATTGCGGGACTATTCATTAGCTCCTATTTGTGGTGCACAATTTCGTGGAATGTAGGTAGCGGTTATGACCGATTCGATAGAAAAGAAGGAATAGTGTGTATTTTTCGTTGGGGATTTCCTGGAATAAATCGCCGCATCTTCCTTCGCTTCCTTATGCGAGATATCCAATCAATCAGAATGCAGGTTAAAGAGGGTCTTTATCCTCGTCGTGTCCTTTATATGGAAATCAGAGGCCAAGGAGCCATTCCCTTGACTCGTACTGATGAGAATTTTACTCCACGAGAAATTGAACAAAAAGCTGCTGAATTGGCCTATTTCTTGCGTGTACCGATTGAAGGAAAAAGAAACTGAAAAATAACTGTATTTCTCAGTATGAGGGAAAAACTTGCTAACCCCCTTTTATTTACTACAACTGAAGTTTCTTCAGAATGCTCATTCGAGTAAATTAAATTCTATTTTATGTTGCTGTTCTGTTGGCGCGTAGCGCCCCCTAGAATAAAACAAAAGCGGAGAACCCATATGGGTAACTATAATGAAATTAACTATAAAAAAAAAGAAAATATTCTTAAAAAAAATAAGTTATTTGTATACCAAACCTATTTTGTATATGTACAGAGCCCAACTCCATTCTTTAAATATATCCGAAATTTATTTCGTAATAATAAATTCGTCTTTTTAGGTTCAAGATTTGGAATTGATACCCTATTTCCGGAATGTGTTTAGGCGGTGAAAGTTAAACATTTCGAAAAAATTCATTGATCGGGGGACTCGTCTCGAAATCTAAATAATATTTCTTTCGTTACTTGAAGTATATTTCTTTCGTTACTTGAAGTAGTTTTTGAGTATTCATCAAAAGAAAAAGGAAAAAATGAAGATGAAATTGGTTCGAATTTGCCCAATTGAAATATCTGGAAATACTATTTTCTTTTCTTATTTTTTTTCATACGAATCCAAAAGGAGTTTTATTCTATTTTTCTATTCTTTATAGATCCAAGGATTCCATTTTTACACAAAAATGAGAATAGATCCATAGGCTCGATACTTTGTTATATAACTCGTTCTTTAGAAAAATATCAGATAGAGTCAACGATTGAAGTAAGTTCATTACCAATTAATTCCCAGATAAAAAATGAAAAAAAAGAAAGCATTGATTTCCATACCATATCTTGTATCTATAGTATTTTTGCCCTGGTGGGTCTCTCTCTCATTTAATAAAAGTCTGGAACCTTGGATTACTAACTGGTGGAATAGCGGGCAATCCGAAACCTTTTTGAATGATATTCAAGAGAAAAACGTTCTAGAAAGATTCATAGAACTAGAAGAACTATTCCTCTTGGACGAAATGATAAAAGAAAACCCAGAGACACATATACAAAAGTTTCGTATAGAAATACACAAGCAAACAATACAATTGATCAAAACACACAATGAATATAATCTCCATATCATTTTGCATTTCTCCACAAATATAATCTGTTTTGTTATTCTAAGTGGTTATTTTTTTCTGAGTAATGAAGAACTTATCATTCTTAATTCTTGGATTCAGGAATTATTGTATAACTTAAGTGACACAATAAAGGCTTTTTCAATTCTTTTAATCACTGATTTATGGATCGGATTTCACTCCACCCATGGTTGGGAACTAATGATTGGTTCGGTCTACAACGATTTTGGATTGGCTCATAACGATCAAATTGTATCTGGTCTTGTTTCCACTTTTCCAGTTATTCTAGATACAATTGTGAAATATTGGATTTTCCATTATTTAAATCGTGTATCTCCTTCACTTGTAATTATTTATCATTCAATGAATGAATGAAGAACTCATTTGATCTCTCGATATCAATCAAATCATAACATAATCTTTTTTCGTGTATAAAAAAAGCATTTTCAATCTTACTTATTCTTTATATTTCTTTTCTACCTGTTAAAGGTATTCATCCTATCCTATATATACTATATTCCACTACAATTATTCCAGTATAATAGCAGATTCGTGGGTAGGGAACTATATTAGCTACCTATCTAATTTATTGTAGAAATTCCGTGATCAATGATTGTACCATGCAAAATAGAAATACTTTTTGGGGGGTAAAGGAACAGATAACTCGATCCATCTTTGTATCGATCATGATATATGTAATAACTCGGGCATCTATTTCAAATGCATATCCCATTTTTGCACAACAGGGTTATGAAAATCCACGAGAAGCAACTGGACGAATTGTATGTGCCAATTGCCATTTAGCTAGTAAGCCCGTGGATATTGAAGTTCCCCAAGCTGTGCTTCCTGATACTGTATTTGAAGCAGTTGTTCGAATCCCTTATGATATGCAACTGAAACAAGTTCTTGCTAATGGTAAAAAAGGAGCTTTGAATGTGGGGGCTGTTCTTATTTTACCCGAAGGATTCGAATTAGCCCCTCCCGATCGCATTTCTCCTGAGGTGAAAGAAAAGATGGGAAATCTTTCTTTTCAGAATTATCGTCCCAATAAAAAAAATATTCTTGTGATAGGTCCCGCTCCTGGTCAGAAATATAGTGAAATCGTCTTTCCTATTCTTTCCCCCGACCCTGCTACGAAAAAAGACGTTCACTTTTTAAAATATCCTATATATGTAGGTGGGAACAGAGGAAGGGGACAGATTTATCCTGATGGAAGCAAAAGTAACAATACAGTCTATAATGCTACATCAGCAGGTATAGTAAGCAAAATAGTACGTAAAGAAAAGGGGGGATATGAAATAACTATAATTGATGCATTGGACGGACATCAGGTGGTTGATATTATACCTCGAGGACCAGAACTTCTTGTTTCAGAGGGTGAATCCATCAAGCTTGATCAACCATTAACAAGTAATCCAAATGT